CTAATTCAAACCCATCAGGTAAAATAAGAACAGCCCCCACATTCAAAGCCCCCTTTTTTCCATTAGCAAGAACTTGTTTCAGTTGCATATCATAAGGAATTCGAACAACTGCTTCAAATACAGTATCAGGAAGTACCGCTTGTGGAACCTCAATATCTACCGGTTTATTAGCTAAATGACAATTGGCACATACAATACGGCCAGTTGCTTCGCGTGGGTTTTCATAACCCTGCTGTGCAAAAATCGGATATGCATTTGAAATGGATGCCCAAGTTATTATACATATCATAAGTGATACGGAAATGGAATAAGTAATCTCTTCCTTTATCCAAGAAAAGGTTTTTAGAGTTTGCATGGTCCAATCATTGATCCTGAAAATTTCTACAATAAAATTAGGTAGGTCGCTCGTATAGGTCCCTATCCACGATACTGGTAGTTACTGAAAAATTTTTACTAAAATAGAAGATATAGGAAGAGAATCCCTTGGATGTGATGTATAGAAAAAAAAAATTCAATATAAAAAGAAAGAGAAAAAATAAATAATAATATTATATTACAGTAAAGATAAAATAATATAAAGAAAGATACAATCAAAGTAAGATTTTAAATATTTTATAAAGTAAGATTTTGAATATTTTGCTTATGTGTACAAAATAACAAAGATTCTAATGAGATTTTTGGATCATTTTTCAGTCATTCATTGAATGATAAATCACTACAAGTGACGGAGATACACGATTTAAATAACGGAAAATCAAATATTTCAAAATTGTATCGATAATGACTGGAAAAGTGGAAACAAGGCCAGATATAATTTGATCATTATGAGCAAATCCAAAATCTTTATAAACAGAACCAATCATTAGTTCCCAACCGTGGGGTGAATGGAATCCTATACATAAATCGGTTAATAAAAGAATGGAAAAAGCTTTTATTGTGTCACTTAAGTTATATAGGAATTCTTGAACCCAAGAATTAATAAAAAAAAGTTCTTCATTACTTAGAATAGAATAACCACTTACAATAACGAAAGAGATTATATTTGTCGAGAAGTGCAAAATCGTATTGATACGATCCTCATTATGTATCTTGATCAATTGGATCGTTTGTTTCTGGATTCCGATAGGAAACTTTTGTAGATGTATTTCCGGATATTCTTTTATCATTTCGTCCAAGCGAGCGAGCTCCTCGAATTCTATGAATTTTTCTAGAAAACAATTTTCTTGGATATCATTTAAAAAAATTTCGGATTTACTAGTATTCCACCAACTAATAACCCAAGATTCAAAACTTTTTTTAAATAAAAAATAGATCCACCAGGGAAAAAAAACTATATATATAAGATATAGAAGGGTAATAAATGTGTTTTTTTTTTTTTCCATTTTTCGTATGTGAATTTTTAATGAACGCACCTCATTTCTCGATTCTATATGATCTAATATTTCTATCAAGTATAAGTTCTCTTCCAAGGCTTCGAACTTATGAATCTATTCGCTGTTTTTATTTGTAAGCCAGTGGTTAGTCCTTGAATTTTGAAAAATGAAAGAATACAAAAAAAAAAAATAGCCTAAAATAAAAAGAGTACACAAATGAAGAAAAAAATATTCTTTTTAGATATCTCAATTGCTCAATTTCGAAGCAATTTCCCCCTTTCCATAAATGTCCCCCAGAGCGACTCCAAATTCGGATTTAGAGATAAAAGAATTCCGTTCTATCAACAAAACAAATATTTCGAAAAAAAAAAAATGGCCAATTTACCCATATCCCACAGGAATAATTAAGAAAGATTTATGAAGAATATTGTGATGTGATAATAAAAAATGAGTGGCAAAAGCAAAATAAGACAGAAAGGTTAGCATTCTAAGTGGTCCAGTCCTTTGCTCATTACATTAAGGTTAAGGAAGACAAAAAAAAGATAAAAAGAAACCTCGACTGACACATGACAAAAAAAAGTAGAGATAATTTCCAAGATAGAATCTACCGATACGTAACCTATCAATTTCAAATATTGAACATAAAAAGAGAATTTCTTTCTATTTTATTCCGAAATGCTTTGTTTTGATCTATGAGATGGGTCTATTATTTTGATTTCTTACTTGTTTTGTTATTGGATTTAGTGAATTTACATACGCATAACAAAATTTGTAGATTAAAAAGTTTTATTTTCTAATTGGAATTGTTCCGGATACGTATATATAATACGTATTCTTTAGTTCATCAGTTCATCAATATTGTGAAGAAATTCCAGTTAAGTTATGCTATATAAGTTTTGCTATAAAAAAAGAAGACTCTTGGATTTTTTCACTCCTGCTACGAAAATGCTCATTCTTCAACTAATTTTAAAATACTTCAATTGGTACACGCAAAAAATAGGCCAATTCCGCTACTTTTTGCTCAATTTCTCGTGGAGTAAAATTATCATCAGTACGAGTCAAAGGAACAGTCCCTCGGCCTCTTATTTCCATATAAGGGATACGCCGAGCGTAAATACCCTCTTTAACTTCTATTCTAATAGACTGAATATCTTTCATAAGGAATCGGAGTAAGATGCGACGATTTTTTCCAGGAAATCCCCAGCGAAAAATACATACTATTCCTTCTTTTCTATCGAATCGATCATAACCCCCACCCACATTCCACAAAATTGTGCACCACAAATAACAACTAATAAATAGACCAGCGATCCCATAGAAAGACATCACGATCCCTTGTGGAAAAAAAAGTATTTGCTGAGAGGAAAATAAAGATATGAAACTTTTTCCAAGATAACTGGAAATTCCAACCAATAAAAAACCCAATGAACCTAAAAAAAGTATAAAAGCCCAGCAGAAATTACTTATTTTTCGAGACCCCGCTATAAGTTCTATCCATATATGTTCTGATCGCCAACTCATACTAGATCCAGTTGCTTTTTTTTGGAAGTGGGAGACTAGCCCATTTGATTTGACTTTCTTTTTTTTTTTTTCTGTTTCCGAAGTAATTTCCATCAACTCGCACTATTTTGATGTGAATCTTTAGGAGGAATTCATCGAATTCATTAGATTAACAAATAAAGTAGCCTCATCCTATGATCTCCTATCTACACATATATAACATGTTATATCGTATTAGATTATATCATATTAGACTAACTAGATATCCGTATTAGGATCTAAGCCTAGGCCTTGAAAAATAAATAAATGAAATCTACTTCCATCGTACCTAATCGGATCTAAAAAATCTTGTTTTTTTGAACATGAAGAGATAATGAAGCCATTGCAATTGCCGGAAATACTAAGCCCACTAAAGGGACAAAAATGGAGGGTAAGTTGTTGAGAATTGTCATAGAATGGGCACCTCAATTTAATATTTGTACCTGTTTATTTTTTCTTCTAATATTTTTTTTTTCTTCTATCTTTTAATTGGAATAATTTTTATTTCATTTTTATATTATTATATTTAGATTAGAATATTTATATTCTAATAATTAGAATCGAATTTAATATTATTTTTTATATTAGAATATTCTATAATTCTTAATTATATATTATTCTATATCTATATTTAATTTCTATTAACATATTCTATATTCTAATATTCGATATTTATTAAATTTATTAATTATCCTATTTCTATATTTTCTATTTTTGTTTCATTTCTATTCGAATATTTCTATATTCTAGTATTTTGTTCTATTATTTTGAAGAGAAATTTTTGAATATTATTATTTATTATTATTAAATAGATTATTATTTTATATTATTTATTATTAAACTTTTTTATTAATTTTTTAATAATATATTCTAATTCTACATATTTTTGTATTTTTTTATTATTCTATATATATTTCGATATGAGTAGATAGTTTTCTATTAATATTAACTATTCTATTAAATAATTTAAATAATTAAATAAGCTAATTTAAATAATTAAATAAGCAATTCTCTTAAAATGAAATTAAACATTAATTATTAAATAAATATTAATTAAATTAAATATTTCGAAATATTCTAAAATATTCTATTAAATTTCTATTTTGTAGTTCTACTATTAAATTTTAATATTCTATATTATTATTTTATTATTATATTTCTATTTTTATTATTCTTTATTAATATTAAAATTAATATTAAATTTATATTAAATTTATATTTTATATTAATATTAATTCTTTCTCTTATTTCATTTCGTATTAATTCTTATCTTATTAATTAATTATTATATCTTAATAATTCTTATATTACTATATTAATATTACTATATTACTAGTAGTAATTCTTATATTACTAATCGAATTATTTAGTAATTATTTTAATTATTGGTAATAGTAATTAGTTTATTAGTAATTATTCCAAAGCTAATTTTAGAATCACTAAGATTTGTATATAATAAAATTATATCGAAATGAACATATATAATTCTAATAAAATAAAGTCCAAAGAGTATTGAACTAATTAAGTGACTTTTTTGTATTTCTACATGAAATATATATGATAATCCACCTATTTTTTATTCTTCTTTATATTATCTTTTTTTTTTTCTTGTCTTATAACTTTCTTTTTTTTTATTTTACTAAAATAAAAAATAACGAGTTTTTCTGCTTATAAATTCCCGAACACTTCGTTAAAATTTCTAATCCGATCAAAAAATTGGGATTTTTTGTTTTTACCAAAAAGAGGGGATTCTCGCGATCGCGATATATATATATATGAGACTCTACTTTTTTCTATTTTTGTATGCAGAAGTAAGAAAAAAAGATGAAATTCGTTTTATTTTTTATTATTTACCATTTTACCTTGCCGAACTTTTTTTTCACGGAAAAAAGAATTCACTCTTTTTTCTTGTTGATAGAAAAAAGAGTGAATATCGGCCAAAAAATTATCTGGATGATTCTTTACTACAATTTACTCTTATGTCACATAAAAATGCATTCGTGGTGTTTTTCCTTTGATTACAATAAAAAAATACCTGCTCGCCAGAAAAAAAAATTAACTAATTTCAATTTAATTAACTTTAATTAA